AGGGATTGCTAAAAGTCAAATTCGGGAAAAAGAACCGATTGTATGGGAAATACTTCAAGAAGTTATGCGGGGGCATCCTGTATTGTTGAATAGAGCACCCACCTTGCATAGATTAGGCATACAGGCCTTCCAACCCATTTTAGTGGAGGGGCGCGCTATTTGTTTACACCCATTAGTTTGTAAGGGTTTCAATGCAGACTTTGATGGAGATCAAATGGCTGTTCATGTACCTTTATCTTTGGAAGCTCAAGCGGAGGCTCGTTTACTTATGTTTTCTCATATAAATCTCTTGTCTCCAGCTATTGGGGATCCCATTTCCGTACCAACTCAAGATATGCTTATCGGACTCTATGTATTAACGATCAAGAATCGTAGAGGTATTTGTGCAAATAGGCATAATCCATATAATCGCGGAAACTATCAAAATAATACAGTTGACAATAATGACTATAAGTATACGAAAGAGAAAGAACTGTATTTTTGTAGTTCTTATGATGTACTTGGAGCTTATCGGCAGAAACGAATCAGTTTAAATAGTCCTTTGTGGCTCCGATGGAGACTAGATCAACGTGTCATTGGCTCAAGAGAAGTTCCCATCGAAGTTCAATATGAATCTTTGGGTACTTATCATGAGATTTATGAGCACTATCTAATAGTAGGAAGTGTAAAAAAAGAAATCCATTGTATATACATTCGAACCACTCTTGGTCATATTTCTTTTTATCGAGAAATAGAAGAAGCCATACAGGGGTTTTGTCGGGCCTATTCATACGCTATCTAAACTAATAAATTAGATTAGGTGATGCCCGTGCCCGTAGGAATTCGGGTCTCTCCAGTTTCACTGGTATCATAATTTCTGAATTTTTGCGTGAATCAAGATTGAGATTGAGGAAAGGAAGTTTTCGAATCACTGACTCAGGCCCATTGTCGAATCCTACTCAGCAGAATATAGAGGTACTTATGGCAGAACGGGCTGATCTGGTCTTTCACAATAAAGTGATAAATGGAACTGCTATGAAACGACTTATTAGCAGATTAATAGATCATTTCGGAATGGCATATACATCACACATCCTGGATCAAGTAAAGACTTTGGGTTTCCAGCAAGCCACTGCTACATCTATTTCATTAGGAATTGATGATCTTTTAACAATACCTTCTAAGGGATGGTTAGTCCAAGACACTGAACAACAAAGTTTTATTTTTGAAAAACACCATCATTATGGAAATGTACATGCGGTAGAAAAATTACGTCAATCCATTGAGATATGGTATGCTACAAGTGAATATTTGAGACAAGAAATGAATCCTAATTTTCGGATGACTGATCCTTCTAATCCAGTCCATCTGATGTCCTTTTCGGGAGCTAGAGGAAATGCATCTCAGATACACCAATTAGTAGGTATGAGAGGATTAATGTCGGATCCCCAAGGACAAATGATTGATTTACCCATTCAAAGCAATTTACGCGAAGGGCTTTCTTTGACAGAATATATAATTTCCTGCTACGGAGCCCGCAAAGGAGTTGTAGATACTGCTGTACGAACATCAGATGCCGGATACCTCACGCGTAGACTTGTTGAAGTAGTTCAACACATTATTGTACGTAGAACGGATTGTGGTACTATCCGAGGTATTTCCGTGAGTCCTCGAAATGGGATGACGGAAAAAATTTTTGTCCAAACACTAATTGGTCGTGTATTAGCAGACAATATATATATGGGTCTACGATGCATTGCCGCTCGAAATCAAGATATTGGGATTGGACTTGTCAATCGATTCATAACCTTTCGGGCACAACCAATATATATTCGAACCCCCTTTACTTGCAAGAGTGCATCTTGGATCTGTCAATTATGTTATGGTCGGAGTCCCACTCACGGCGACCTGGTCGAATTGGGAGAAGCCGTAGGTATTATTGCGGGTCAATCAATTGGGGAACCAGGGACTCAACTAACATTAAGAACTTTTCATACGGGTGGAGTATTCACAGGTGATACTGCCGAACATGTACGAGCTCCTTCTAATGGAAAAATAAAATTCAATGAGGATTTGGTTTATCCCACACGTACCCGTCATGGGCATCCTGCTTTTCTATGTTCTATAGACTTGTATGTAACTATTGAGACTCTGGATATTATCCATAATGTGAATATTCCACCAAAAAGTTTGATTTTAGTTCAAAATGATCAATATGTAGAATCAGAACAAGTGATTGCTGAGATTCGTGCCGGAACGTCTACTTTTCGTTTTAAAGAGAAGGTACGAAAACATATTTATTCTGAATCAGAGGGAGAAATGCACTGGAGTACCGATGTCCACCATGCATCTGAATATACACATGGTAATGTTCATCTATTACCAAAAACAAGTCATTTATGGATATTAGCAGGAGGTCCGTGCAGATCCAGTATAGTGTCTTTTTCGCTCCACAAAGATCAAGATCAAATGAATGTTCATTCTTTTTCTTTCGAAGAAAGATATATCTTTGACCTCTCAATGACTAATCATCGAGTAAGACATAAATTGTTGGATACTTCTGGTAAAAAAGATAGGGAAATTCTTGACTATTCAAGACCTGATCGAATCATATCCAATGGTCATTGGAATTTCATATATCCTTCTATTCTCCAAGAAAATTCTGATTTCTTGGCGAAAAAACGAAGAAATAGATTCATTATCCCATTACAATATGATCAAGAACGAGATAAAGAACTAATGCCCTGTTTTGGTATTTCGATTGAAATACCCATAAATGGTATTTTACGTAGAAATAGTATTCTTGCTTATTTTGATGATCCACGATACAGAAGAAATAGTTCAGGAATTACTAAATATGGGACCATAGAGGTAGATTCAATCATAAAAAAAGAGGATTTGATTGAGTATCGAGGAGCAAAAGAATTTAGTCCGAAATACCAGAAAGTAGATCGGTTTTTTTTCATTCTCGAAGAAGTGCATATCTTACCCGGATCTTCGTTCATAATGGTCCGGAACAATAGTATCATTGGAGTAGATACACAACTCGCTTTAAATACAAGAAGCCGGGTAGGCGGATTAGTCCGAGTGGAGAGAAAAAAAAAAAGTATTGAACTGAAAATCTTTTCTGGAGATATTCATTTTCCTGGAGAAACAGATAAGATATCCAGGCACAGCGGCATTTTGATACCACCAGAGACGGAAAAAAAAAATTCTAAGAAATCAAAAAAATTGAAAAATTGGATCTATGTCCAACGGATCACACCCACCAAGAAAAAGTATTTTGTTTCGGTTCGGTCCGTAGTCACATATGAAATAGCTGATGGGATAAATTTAGCAACACTTTTCCCTCGGGATCTCTTGCAGGAAAAGGATAATGTCCAACTTAGAGTTGTCAATTATATCCTTTATGGAAATGGCAAGTCAATTCGAGGAATTTATCACACAAGTATTCAATTAGTTCGGACTTGCTTAGTATTGAATTGGGACCAAGAAAAAAATGGTTCTATAGAAGAGGTTCATGCTTCCTTTGTTGAGGTAAGGACAAATGATCTGATTCGCGATTTCATAAGAATTGAGTTAGTCAAGTCCACTATTTCGTATACCGGAAAAAGGTATGATAGGGCAAGTTCCGTATTGATTTCCGATAATGGATTAGATCGCACCAATATCAATCCTTTTTATTCCAAGGCGAAGATTCAATCACTTACCCAACATCAAAGAACTATTGGTATTGGTACGTTGTTGAATCGAAATAATGAATGCCAATCTTTGATAATTTTGTCATCATCCAATTGTTCTCGAATTGGTCCATTCAATGGTTCGAAATATAACAATGTGACAAAAGAATCAGATCCCATAATCCAAATTAGGGATTTGCTGGGTCCCTTAGGGACTATTGTCCCTAAAATAGCGAATTTTTTTTCATCTTACTATTTAATAACTCATAATCATATCTTGTTAAAGAAATATTTGTTACTTGACAATTTTAAACAGACTTTCCAAGTACTTAAATACTGTTTAATAGATGAAAATAGGAGGATTTATAATCCCGATCCATGCGGTAACATAATTTTGAATCCATTCCATTTGAATTGGTGCTTTCTCCATCACGATTATTGTGAAGAGACATCTACAATAATTAGCCTTGGACAATTTATTTGTGAAAATGTATGTCTATTCAAATACGAATCACACGTAAAAAAATCTGGTCAAATTTTAATTGTTCATGTTGACTCCTTAGTTATAAGATCAGCTAAACCCTATTTGGCCACTCCAGGAGCAACTGTTCATAGCCATTATGGAGAAATCCTTTACGAAGGAGATACATTAGTTACATTTATATATGAAAAATCGAGATCTGGTGACATAACGCAAGGTCTTCCAAAAGTGGAACAAATCTTAGAAGTGCGTTCGATTGATTCAATATCGATGAACCTAGAAAGGAGAGTTGAAGGTTGGAACGAACGTATACAAAGAATTCTTGGAATCCCCTGGGGATTCCTGATTGGAGCTGAGCTAACCATAGCCCAAAGTCGTATCTCTTTGGTTAATAAGATCCAAAAGGTTTATCGATCCCAGGGGGTACAGATCCATAATAGACATATAGAAATTATTGTACGTCAAGTAACATCAAAAGTGTTGGTTTCAGAAGATGGAATGTCTAATGTTTTTTTACCTGGAGAATTAATCGGCTTTTTGCGAGCGGAACGAGCAGGGCGTGCTTTGGACGAAGCGATCTGTTATCGGGCAATCTTATTGGGAATAACGAGGGCATCTCTAAATACTCAAAGTTTCATATCCGAAGCAAGTTTTCAAGAAACCGCTCGAGTTTTAGCAAAAGCTGCTCTACGAGGTCGTATTGATTGGTTGAAAGGCCTGAAAGAGAACGTTGTTCTGGGGGGGATTATACCTGTTGGTACCGGATTCCAAAAATTAGTACACCCTTCAAGGCAAGACAAGAACATTCATTTGGAAATCAAAAGAAAGAATCTATTCGAGTTGGAAATAAGAGATATTTTGTTATACCATAGAGAATTATTTTGTTCTTACGTCCAAAACAATTTCCATGAGACAAATTTCCATGAGACATCAGAACAATCATTTACGCGATTTAATGATTCCTAAGAGCAGATTCTTTTCTTTCACTTTAACTATCTTTCAATTATCTGGTCCGATTATTGATTTGGTAAAAAATAAAATAAGTAATTAAATTGGTAATAAATAAAATAAGTAATTAAAAGAAATTAATGGTTTGGGTCGTGTATCAACGGTCAATCCCCCGTAGAAGGTTCCATCGGAACAATTATTTATTTCAGGTTACCTCGTCTCTTTGTTAAAAAAAAAAAGGAAGTCTGGGCTGGGGAAAAATGACAAGAAGATATTGGAACATCAATTTGGAAGAGATGATGGAAGCAGGAGTTCATTTTGGTCATGGTACTAAGAAATGGAATCCTAGAATGGCCCCTTACATCTCTGCAAAGCGTAAAGGTATTCATATTATAAATCTCACTAGAACTGCTCGTTTTTTATCAGAAGCCTGTGATTTAGTTTTTGATGCAGCAAGTAGGGGAAAAAACTTCTTAATCGTTGGTACAAAAAATAAAGCAGTGGATTCAGTAGCATCAGCTGCAATAAGGGCTCGGTGTCATTATGTTAATAAAAAATGGCTTGGTGGTATGTTAACGAATTGGTCCACTACGGAAACGAGACTTCACAAGTTCAGGGACTTAAGAGCAGAACAAAAGATGGGGAAACTCAACTGTCTCTCCAAAAGAGATGCAGCAATGTTGAAGAGAAAATTATCTACCTTGCAAACATATCTCGGTGGGATCAAATATATGACGGGGTTGCCTGATATTGTGATCATCGTTGATCAGCAAGAAGAATATACGGCTCTTCGAGAATGTGTCATTTTGGGGATTCCGACAATTTGTTTAATCGATACAAATTGTGACCCAGATCTCGCAGATATTTCGATTCCAGCAAATGATGACGCTATAGCTTCAATCCGATTGATTCTTAACAAATTAGTATCTGCAATTTGTGAGGGTCGTTCTAGCTATATAAGAAATCGTTGATTATCATTAAGAATAATAAGATTAGTTAATTATTTGGCAACTCCATAGATTTATTGGATCGGTTACTATTTTTGAATTTTTAAAAAGAGATAAAAAAATACTGGAGATATTGATATTATGTTATGATGTTATGTAATTTCTTGGTATCGTAAATAAAATATACGATTAATGATTCAAGTTAGTGAGTTGAGAAATAGATGGTTGAATCAAAATAATTCCTTTTTTGAAGTTCAATTTCTGTCAGAGGACAATATGAATGTTATACCATGTTCCATTAAAACACTCAAAGGGTTATACGATATATCGGGTGTAGAAGTAGGCCAACATTTCTATTGGCAAATAGGAGGTTTACAAATCCATGCCCAAGTACTTATCACTTCTTGGGTCGTAATTGCTATCTTATTAGGTTCAGTCATCATAGCTGTTCGGAATCCACAAACCATTCCGACCGACGGTCAGAATTTCTTCGAATATGTCCTTGAATTTATTCGAGATTTGAGCAAAACTCAGATTGGAGAAGAATATGGTCCTTGGGTTCCCTTTATTGGAACTATGTTCTTATTTATTTTTGTTTCTAACTGGTCAGGTGCTCTTTTACCTTGGAAAATCATACAATTACCTCATGGGGAGTTAGCTGCGCCTACGAATGATATAAATACTACTGTTGCTTTAGCTTTACCCACGTCAGCGGCATATTTTTATGCGGGTCTTACCAAAAAAGGATTGGGTTATTTCGGGAAATACATTCAACCAACCCCAATACTTTTACCAATTAACATCCTAGAAGATTTCACAAAACCTTTATCTCTTAGTTTTCGACTTTTCGGGAATATATTGGCTGATGAATTAGTAGTTGTTGTTCTTGTTTCTTTAGTCCCTTCAGTAGTTCCTATACCTGTTATGCTTCTTGGATTATTTACAAGTGGTATTCAAGCTCTTATTTTTGCAACGTTAGCCGCGGCTTATATAGGTGAATCCATGGAGGGTCATCATTGACTAGTTTTCGAAATAGTCTTTTTTAAGCTTATCCCAATTCATGCATGATTCAAGATAATCCACTTGGTTGGGGAACATAATAGATACAAATACAAATACGTATGAATATACGACCTAGAGTCGTAGGAAAAAAGATAGACGATATTGCGGAATTGTAAAAAAAAAAAAAGATGGGTTGGGGGGTCACACTAGATGTATGTAATCTCTATAAGTCCAGCCCCTGTGTCTGTTTCGAGGAATGATTCTAGAATCCGATTCAATATAAAATGCGGGTGGTTTACGTTATGGAAGAAACAAATGTATATGTGATATTAGATATTTACTAGTTATATAGGACTATTCCTAATATATATATATATATATATTATTATATACCCTATATATATATATATTATTGATTGATTTGATTGCGGTTCACTGCATTTATATAGTTCCAAGATAAGTCTTTCTGTTTCGTCTGTGATTGTGGATTGAATGAAATGCAAAAAAGAGATGAACTCAAGGATAGTATCTAGAAGAAAAAAGAAAGGAAAGAAGAATTGAATGAAAGAATGGTTCGAAACAAAGAAATGCAATAACTAGAACCGTATACATATGTATTTACAAAAACTCCATTATGAGTAGAAACTCAAAATGAGATATCGAAATAGTTCTGACGATTCAGTAATATTATCATTTCAATTCGGAGTTTTTAGTTATTTCGACCCGATAGATCTTAATCAGATAGATCTTAATGATAAAACCTTAATGAAAAAAAATGATAAAAAAAATTAAGTAAAAATTCATTGGTTGATTGTATCATTAACCATTTCTTTTTTTTTGGTGCGAGGAACTTACCATGAATCCACTGATTTCTGCCGCTTCCGTTATTGCTGCTGGATTGGCCGTAGGGCTTGCTTCTATTGGACCTGGAGTTGGTCAAGGTACTGCTGCAGGCCAAGCTGTAGAAGGTATTGCGAGACAACCAGAAGCAGAGGGTAAAATACGAGGTACTTTATTGCTTAGTCTAGCTTTTATGGAAGCTTTAACAATTTATGGACTGGTCGTGGCGTTAGCGCTTTTGTTTGCGAATCCTTTTGTTTAATCCTAGAAATGTAAAAAAGTACCTTACATACTATACTTTTTTTCTTATTTTTTTAACTCGCTATACTTTTTTCTTATTTTATTAACTCAGAATTGCTGTTTGCTTCTTCTAATTATATCAACGCTTTACTCCTACAATTATTTATTTGTTGAGACAATACCCCAGGAAAGGAAGGACTGTTTTGAGGATGAGTAATTACTGGATCCGCTCGTTTTCTTCCTTCGCGTCCTTAGCTTAGTACAATGGAAACCTTTTTTTTACTTTTTTTAGGAATCGTTTCAACAAACGAGATATTTCACAATTGACATGAGACCCAAGACTTAACCTAATAAGTATTTTATTGGATTGGAAACTTCAAGTAAGAAATTTAAAAATTATCAAATTAAATTACTAGATTTAATCTACTCCCATTAAAAAAAAAATGGAAATAAAATTTATATAATAAAAAAAAAGAAATCGATCAAAAAAGGGACGACGAAGTGATACAAAAAGAACTCTGTTCTTTGTTAGTCCTATCTATAAGAGGAGAGCATATGAAAAATGTAACCGATTCTTTCCTTTCCTTGGGTCACTGGCCATCCGCCGGGAGTTTCGGGTTTAATACCGATATTTTAGCAACAAATCCAATAAATCTAAGTGTAGTGCTTGGTGTATTGATTTTTTTTGGAAAGGGGGTGTGTGCGAGTTGTGTATTTCAAGAATAGGTTGGATCCATCCGACTGCACTTTATTTATGGTATTTTATTCATTTTATAGGATAAATAGGAAAAAAAGTGCACGATCTCAACGAATTATTTCTGAATAAATTAAGAAATCATATGTAAGAACCATAGCATTTCGTGACTTATTGGTAAATTTGATTCTCTATCAACCAATAATGTGAGACCATTAACATGGTTAAAGCTAAACTGTTTGAAGTCCAGGCAAAACATGGTACTCTTTCTACCGGTACTAACGTACCGAAATGGTTTAAAAATGAATAGTTGGTAATTTATCTGATATAGAACACTCATATCGATAAAATGATTTGAACCATTTATTAAAAAAATGGGCATCTTGCTCTTTTTTTTCCAATGCCGAATCGACGACCTACGTAAAAAAAATAGGAATTTTTGGATTTGAAGAAAAAAAGGAAATAAAAAAAATATAGAAATAAATTTAAATTTTAAATTAAATTAAATAAAGAACAAATACAAATAAAGAACAAATACAAATAAAGAAAGAACTTTGCTGACAATTATAGATTTTTGTCTGGTCGGAAGAGTCCTCCTAATATTCTGGTCTTATATCAGTTTCGATGTTTTTGAATATAAACAGAAAAGAGAGGGTAGGCTCATTACATTAAAAAAAAAAGATATGGGAATGCCCATAACATAAAATAAATAATTGAGCGTGAGAGCCAAATGAATCGAAAGATTCATGTTTGGTTCGGGAAGAGATTATGGAAGTTGTGAAATTAATGGTAAGATAATCTACTTTCATTAAATGATTTATTAGATAATCGAAAACAGAGGATCTTGAGTACTATTCGAAATTCGGAAGAATTACGTAGAGGGGCCATTGAGCAGCTCGAAAGAGCCAGGACTCGCTTACGGAAAGTGGAAATAGAAGCAGATGAGTATCGAATGAATGGATACTCTGAGATAGAACGAGAAAAAGAAAATTTGATTAATGCTACTTGTGACACTTTGGAACGATTAGAAAATTACAAAAATGAAACCCTTCATTTTGAACAACAAAGAGCGATTAATCAGGTCCGACAACGAGTTTTTCAACAAGCCTTACAAGGAGCTCTAGGAACTCTGAATAGTTGTTTGAATAGTGAGTTACATTTCCGTACGATCCGTGCTAATATTGGCATT